TTAGTGAATTTTTATATTATAAGGAAAGGAGTAAAAACTCGTCTTTTTTTGAAAAATCGAAAAAAAGCCCTTTCGTTAGAAGTCAGAAAGAGCCTTCTATGAAAAAAGAAAGAGGATTGGAATCTGCACATTGATTCTTTTTCGCAATTTTTTTGTTGAACCGTATGCGTCAAAAGGCGCCTGTACGGTTCTTAAGGGATACAAATTTACCCTAATCAACCGACTTTATCGAGAAAGATTACTTTTTTTAGGCCAGGAGGTTGATAGTGAGATCTCGAATCAACTTATTGGTCTTATGGTATATCTTAGTATCGAGGATGATACCAAAGATCTGTATTTGTTTATAAACTCTCCTGGCGGATGGGTAATCCCTGGAGTCGCTATTTATGATACTATGCAATTTGTGCGACCAGATGTACATACAATATGCATGGGATTAGCCGCTTCAATGGGATCTTTTATCTTGGTCGGAGGAGAAATTACCAAACGTCTAGCATTCCCTCACGCTTGGCGCCAATGAGGTTTTTGTTTGCAAGAAAAAGAAGACTATGCCTTCGCCATATGAATATTAAGTAATAATAGCATGGCACTTTGAATTCGATATAAAAAATTATTGATTGTTTTTTCAAAACATTAGATTATGTATCGAGAGAGTAGTATGAGATAAGGGGGTATTTCCTATTTTTTCTATCGGGGATTCCAGTTCAGCGTCACAAACTTTTTTATTTTCACACCAGGGGACTCTTAATAATATTTATGTTCTGAAAGAGTGCGAAAAAAAAAATTCTTTTTTCCTTATTTGATCAGATAAAAAGAAACTTTGGGATTGCTGAATCGAAGACAAACAAAAAAATAGATAAAGCAACGGAGCCATCATAGTATTTTTGAACTCCTCCGAAGGGAAGGATGGTAATTTGATCATTTACCGATCGGGATCTGATAGATCCTATTTTTCTCTTGGAAGGTAAAGGTCAATTTTATTATAGAGCCGTATGCACAAAGGATGCCTGTACGGTTGTTCAATTCTATCTTTTTTCTTGTTATTCTTTAATCTTTCTTTTCTCTTCATCATGCGAAATAAAGGAAGCCTTTTTATGTTATTATGTTATACCATCAGGGTAATGATCCATCAACCTGCTAGTTCTTTTTATGAGGCACAAACGGGAGAATTTATCCTGGAAGCGGAAGAACTGCTGAAACTGCGTGAAACCCTCACAAGGGTTTATGTACAAAGAACGGGCAAACCCTTATGGGTTGTCTCGGAAGACATGGAAAGAGATGTTTTTATGTCAGCAACAGAAGCCCAAGCTTATGGAATTATTGATCTTGTAGCGGTTGAGTGAAAAAAGCCCCGATTTCGCGTAAATCCGCGATTTCATATTTTCTCTTTTTGCCGAATTTAATAATTTAATAAATAGAAGTAATTCGTAATTATCCGGTTAGGATTGATCTAAACCAGCCCATTATTTAATTATTTATATGATTCAACATGCCAACTATTAAACAACTTATTAGAAATACAAGACAGCCAATCAGAAATGTCACAAAATCTCCCGCTCTTCGGGGATGCCCTCAGCGTCGAGGAACATGTACTAGGGTGTATGTGCGACTCGTCCAGATCATGAGCTGGTACAAAACAAAAGAAAGAAAACTTTTTCCAGTATCAATCATCAGTACCGGCGAATAGGATAGAATAGAAAAAGAACTCCATTCAATATCTACAAAAAATCTATTCAGTCTATTGTGTATGAAATTTATGGTTTCCATTGGTACAAATCCAATCACCTCAATTTAAGATGAGAAGAAATTCTCCATTAGTAGCAAATGGTTATCCATTAAGCGGAGGAAATCTTACTTAAAAAACAGAAAGATTAGGTCCCCTCTTGCAAGAACGGACTAACAGGGTTAGCTACCCAGCCAACTTTCATAATTAAATACCGTTACTGTATAAGTAGATCTCGTCGTGAAAGAACTATTACTGGATAATTCATGGGTAGAGCCAAAGAATGTGAACTATACAAGTTACCAAAAACTTTGATTAAATGAAGTAAAGGCTCCGGTGTATAGAGAAGACCTCACCGTTTAAGAAGTAAGCATAGAAACGATGGAATCCACTATTTCTTTATCCATTTATATATATATATATATTGACTATATTTTTATTGACTATATTTTGATACCTAGTAGAATACGATTTCTTATTTCGAAGTGAAATGTCTAGAAAAAAGAAAAATAGTGGTCGGGAAGGTTATAGTAGCCAAGGCCATTGGAATTTTGAGTTTATACATTGGAAAAAAAGCTTTGTTATTAATAGACTAGGAAAGGGAAAAAGAATAACTGAAAGAAAGGAAATCTATTAGTTATTCGTCAAAGTTTCATCTATTCAATGACCAGAATTAGACGGGGATATGTAGCTCGGAGACGTAGAACAAAAATGCGTTTATTTGCCTCAAGCTTTCAAGGGGCTCATTCAAGACTTACTCGAACAATTATTCAACAGAAAATAAGAGTTTTGGTTTCGTCTCATCGAGATAGGGATAGGCAAAAGAGAAATTTTCGTCGTTTGTGGATCACTCGAATAAACGCAGTAATTCGTGAAAGGGGGGTATCCTATAGTTATAGTAGATTAATACGCGATCTGTATAAGAAACAGTTGCTTCTTAATCGTAAAATACTTGCACAAATAGCTATATCAAATAAAAATTGTCTTTATATGATTTCCGATGAGATCATAAAAGAAGTAGATTGGAAAGAATCCGCCGGAATTATTTAAACGGAGTTCCCCGGAGAATGAACTCCGGGAGGGTAGAGTCAAAATTAATATGATAAAATATACTAATGCTAAACTAAAGTAGTAAAAATGAATGAATACATTCAATAAATTTTTTTCCCGACTCTTTTTTTTTCTTACGACACGATAATCAAATCTAGATTTTCATATTTTTCGAACAAAACATCAATCTGCGTTTGAGTTCGGATTGGAATTTTGATTCAAGTGAAGAAAGAGTAAGCCTATTTATTTCTGGCTCTAATACCAGCAGTTTTAGCCGTCGACTCGGTTCTTTCAAACTGTTTCTCATTATTAAGAAAAGGTAACAAAGATAAAATACGAGCTTGTTTTATAGCAATAGTAATTAATCGTTGTTGTTTCAAGGTCAATCTATTCACCCGTCTAGATAATATTTTTCCTTGTTCGCTAATAAATCGACTAATTAAACTCATGTTTCTATAATCAATTCGATCCCCCGATTGTATCGGGGGCAAACGCCTACGAAAAGATCGCTTGGATTTAAGAAAGGGTCGCTTGGATTTATCCATGGTTTGTTTAGTTTATTCCTTATCCCGAAAATCCTATTTCGGTCGGATCTAAAATGAATTAGAATAAAGAAATAGGATTTGATTTGTTTATATGTTTATATTTAAATATGTTATATAGTTATATATAGAATACCCTTTCCTTGGAAGGGTTACATGCAGGTGCTCGATTCGATCTATTTCTTTATCTCCCCATGAATCGTATGTTTGTAACAATATGGACAGAATTTTCTCAATTCCAATCGATTAGGCGTATTGTGCCGGTTCTTTTGAGTAATATATCTGGAAATGCCCGTTGATACCTTATTAACACCGTTTCGAATACAATTGGTACATTCCAAAATAACCGTTATTCGGACGTCTTTCCCCTTGGCCATGAACCTCCTTTGGATTTTTGATTTACTCAACTCTTCTATTTTCGACTCGAAACAAAGAAGAAGAAAGGAATAAAAAAATAGAAGTTACTAACTTGAAATCCAATTATGAAAGACTTCGCTGCAATCAATATAAATATTGTAAATAATATACAATGATTTCTAAACTACTATATTTCAAAATTTCAAATCGCAGTACAGCATTTCATTTACATTTTAATATCTTGTATAAGAGTCTTTGCCTTAGACCTAGACCCCCCGCATTGTTTATTCTTATTCTACCTCCATCCCTATTTAATTCAAACTTGAACCCAAGTCTCGCGGCTGTTGAATCCGCTTTTTCTTTTTTGTTTTTTTTTTTCTCTTTCCTCCCTTATTCTAAAAAGAAAAAGGAAAAAAGAGAAAAAAGGGGGGGGGGCGGAAAGACTAGTCACAGATATTTAATTGTATCTCTAATCTTCGTTATTCGTTACCGTGTCAATAACTAGAATCAAAAAAAGGGGAATGTCAACGCATCTGGGAAAAAACGATTAATCTCTATCAATAGACCCGCTAAAGACCCGAACCATAGAGTACTTAATACCGGTGCCACGGAGAGATATGTTTTTAGATCTCGCATTGAAAAACCTCCTTCTTTTATTGTAATATTGTAATATATAATGGTAATACATATATGATCAGATGCATATGCAGTTAAGGACCGCTTGGAGTTGTACACGAAATCCCTAATTCAAATTGAAATGTACAACGATCCGGTGAATAAGATTTTCTTTTTCTTAAAACATAAAAAAGTCCCCTTCTTCCCGAGTATTCCCGAAAAAGACTTTTTTAGGACGGGTTCCGTTCCGTATTTCATATGTATATAAGCCTTTTACTATTATTATATGTTAAATTATTATATGTTAAATGAGACCAAAAAGACGAAATGCCCATATAAATTGTATATATCAATGGAGGAAGTAAGGGTAACGGTGTGGAAAACAAGACAGGAATTCTCTACAATGACACTGTAGACCAATTGAAGGGGTGTAGCGCAGCTTGGTAGCGCGTTTGTTTTGGGTACAAAATGTCACGGGTTCAAATCCTGTCATCCCTACCTATTACTTCTCTGTTGAGCAGTAACGAGGGATTAATTGAGATCGATTCAAATTGGACATATATAATCTTTCATTCAAAAAACGTATTGGGGTTAAAAAAGTTTCTTTACAGTCTTATCTTTTCTGATAAGAAAGCGCTCTTAGTTCAGTTCGGTAGAACGTGGGTCTCCAAAACCCGATGTCGTAGGTTCAAATCCTACAGAGCGTGATTTCG